AATCTCATCCATCATCCATACATAACGAATTGGTATGGTATATTCATACCATAACATAAGAACAATAAGAACTCGAATTCTTATCGATACTGGAACTCAGAGGATAGGAGGGAAAGTCGATTTATGGATGGAATCAAATACGCAGTATTTACAGAAAAGAGTCTTCGTTTATTGGGAAAGAATCAATATACTTTTAATGTCGAATCGGGATTCACTAAGACAGAAATAAAGCATTGGGTCGAGCTCTTCTTTGGTGTTAAGGTAGTAGCTGTGAATAGCCATCGACTACCCGGAAAGGGTAGAAGAATGGGACCTATTCTGGGACGTACAATGCATTACAGACGTATGATCATTACCCTTCAACCGGGTTATTCTATTCCACTTCTAGATAGAGAAAAGAACTAAAGGAGAATACTTAATAATACGGCGAAACATTTATACAAAACACCTATCCTGAGCACACGCAAGGGAACCGTAGACAGGCAAGTGAAATCCAATCCACGAAATAAATTGATCCATGGACGGCACCGTTGTGGTAAAGGTCGTAATGCCAGAGGAATCATTACCGCAAGGCATAGAGGGGGAGGTCATAAGCGCCTATACCGTAAAATCGATTTTCGACGGAATCAAAAAGACATATCTGGTAGAATCGTAACCATAGAATACGACCCTAATCGAAATGCATACATTTGTCTCATACACTATGGGGATGGTGAGAAGAGATATATTTTACATCCCAGAGGGGCTATAATTGGAGATACTATTGTTTCTGGTACAAAAGTTCCTATATCAATGGGAAATGCCCTACCTTTGAGTGCGGTTTGAACTATTGATTTACGTAATTGGAAGTAACCAATTAGGTTTACGACGAAACCTAGAAATCGATCACTGATCCAATTTGACTACCTCTACGGGATAGACCTCAACAGAAAACTGTTGAGTAACGGCAGCAAGTGATTGAGTTCAGTAGTTCCTCATAGAAAATTATTGACTCTAGAGATATGGTAATATGGAGAAGACAAAATTGTTTGAAGCACGCACAGAACCGGAAGCGCCCCTTGTTTCAAAGAGAGGAGGACGGGTTATTCACATTTAATTTGATGGTCAGAGGCGAATTGAAAGCTAAGCAGTGGTAATTAAGACCCCCGGGTGAAAATAGGGATGTCTCCTACGTTACCCATAATATGTGGAAGTATCGACGTAATTTCATAGAGTCATTCGATCTGAATGCTACATGAAGAACATAAGCCAGATGACGGAACGCGGAGACCTAGGATGTAGAAGATCATAACATGAGCGATTCGGCAGATTTGGATTCCTTTTCCATATATCGACTCATGTGGTACTTCATCATACGATTCATATAAGATCCATCTGTCTAGAGATCGTCATATACATCTAGAAAGCCGTATGCTTTGGAAGAAGCTTGTACAGTTTGGGAAGGGGTTTTTTGAGAAAAAAGAAGAATCTACTTCAACCGATATGCCCTTAGGCACGGCCATACATAACATAGAAATCACACGTGGAAGGGGTGGGCAATTAGCTAGAGCGGCGGGTGCTGTAGCGAAACTGATTGCAAAAGAGGGTAAATTGGCCACTTTAAGATTACCATCTGGGGAGGTCCGTTTGGTATCCCAAAACTGCTTAGCAACAGTCGGACAAGTGGGTAATGTTGGGGTGAACCAAAAAAGTTTGGGTAGAGCCGGATCTAAGTGTTGGCTAGGTAAACGCCCCGTAGTAAGAGGGGTAGTTATGAACCCCGTGGACCACCCCCATGGGGGCGGTGAAGGGAAAGCCCCTATTGGTAGAAAAAAACCCACAACCCCTTGGGGTTATCCAGCGCTTGGAAGAAGAACTAGGAAAAGGAAAAAATATAGTGATAGTTTTATTCTTCGTCGTCGTAAGTAAATACGTAACTAGGAATATGGAAAATTGCATTGCAATAATGCGATGGGCGAACGACGGGAATTGAACCCGCGCATGGTGGATTCACAATCCACTGCCTTGATCCACTTGGCTACATCCGCCCCTTATCCAGCTAAGGGATTTTCTATTTTTTCCACTCATCATTATTCTATTTATTCTGACCTCCATACTTCGATCGAGATAGTGGACATAGGATGCCACTCTTTAAAATAAAAAAAGGAGTAATCAGCTGTGACACGAAAAAAAACGAATCCTTTTGTAGCTCGTCATTTATTGACAAAAATAGAAAAGGTCAATATGAAGGAGGAGAAAGAAACAATAGTAACGTGGTCCCGGGCATCTAGCATTCTACCCGCAATGGTTGGCCATACAATCGCGATTCATAATGGAAAGGAACATATACCTATTTACATAACAAATCCTATGGTAGGTCGCAAATTGGGGGAATTCGTGCCTACTCGGCATTTCACGAGTTATGAAAGTGCAAGAAAGGATACTAAATCTCGTCGTTAACTGAATTTAGAATAGAAAGATTCAGAATAAACAAAATTGATAGGATTCAAATAAAGTAAAGGTAGGCGGGGAATAACCTTATTTATGACAAGTTTCAAATTGGTAAAGTATACCCCTAGGATAAAGAAGAAGAAGAATGGGCTACGGAAACTCGCAAGAAAAGTTCCAACCGATCGTCTACTTAAGTTCGAACGAGTTTTCAAAGCACAAAAACGCATACATATGTCTGTTTTCAAAGCACAAAGAGTTCTTGATGAGATTCGATGGCGTTACTACGAGGAAACCGTTATGATACTGAACCTCATGCCTTATCGAGCATCTTATCCCATCTTAAAGTTGGTTTATTCGGCAGCAGCAAATGCCGCTCATTATAGGGATTTCGACAAAGCGAATTTATTCATAACAAAAGCCGAAGTCAATAGGAGTACTATTATGAAAAAATTCAGACCTCGGGCTCGAGGACGTGGTTATCCTATAAAAAAAACCATGTGTCATATAAAAATTGTACTAAATATAGTAAAGAAATCAAAATAAACTTTATAAACTTTAGATCAACCTAAGATTTCGATTCCCAGTAAAAAAAAAAATAGAATAGAAAAGTATGGGACAAAAAATAAATCCACTCGGTTTCAGACTTGGTACAACCCAAAATCATCATTCTTTTTGGTTCGCACAACCAAAAAATTATTCTGAAGGTCTACAAGAAGATAAAAAAATACGGAATTGTATCAAGAACTATATACAAAAGAATAGGAAAAAAAGCTCGAATAGAAAAATGGAATCAGACTCAAGTTCCGAAGTAATTACACATATAGAAATTCAAAAAGAAATCGATACAATTCACGTTATAATCCATATTGGATTCCCAAATTTATTAAAGAAAAAAGGAGCAATCGAAGAATTAGAGAAAGATATCCAAAAGGAAGTGAATTCTGTAAACCAGAGACTTAATATTGCTATCGAAAAAGTTAAAGAACCTTATAGACAACCTAACATTCTTGCAGAATATATAGCTTTCCAATTAAAAAATAGAGTTTCATTCCGAAAGGCAATGAAAAAAGCCATTGAATTAACTAAAAAAGCGGATATAAAGGGAGTCAAAATTAAAATTGCAGGGCGTCTAGGAGGGAAAGAAATTGCACGTGCGGAATGCATCAAAAAGGGTAGACTTCCCCTTCAAACAATTCGCGCTAAAATTGATTATTGCTGCTATCCAATTCGAACTATCTATGGAGTATTAGGTGTAAAAATTTGGATATTTATAGAAGAAGAATAACTAACCCTGTCTTCTCATTCTGGCCAGCGATAGAATAAAAAAGCCAAGAGCCTTATTTTTCCAAAAATCCCTCTTTTTCCAAAAATCCCTGAAAAAAGAAGAAATTATACCTCTTTCTATAAGATTTAATGAAAATTGATAAATCTTTTAATATAATTGCTATGCTTAGTGTGTGACTCGTTAGTTTTTCTTTAGGGGCAAAAATGGAAATTCAAAAAAAAATTGACCGAAGCCTACTAAAAATAGAAAAAACTTAGTAATTAAATATAGAAAATTAACCAAAAACCAACCTATTGCTTCATATTGTCGAGATCCTAACTAAGAAACAGTCACTATGTGAATAAATACATCTATCATAAATGAATGGATCTATCATATAGTTGTAGCAACTGCATTTTTTCTCTAAAAAAGAAACTAGATTCTAGGTTGTAAAACAAAACTAAAGGGATGTGGATAAAAGGAGGGATGATAGATAGAAAGAAGAAGAATAAGAAAGATATAAGATTCCAATGTGTATGGTCTATGAATTACATCATAAAAGGCAATGTGATAAAGCATCAATATAATAAAAAAAAAAAAAAGAGAGAATTTGAAATCGTAATTTGGAAACAATAAATAAAAATTAAAAACAATAATAAAGAGCAGCCTGGGTTAATAAAACTGAGAGAATTAACTCGGAAAGTTTGGAAGCTCCATTGCAGGATTCAAACCTAAGCATTAAAGGAGAAGCTGTGGGAACGACAAAACCTATGACTGCATAGGATTGATTTTATTGAAAAGAATCCTAATACTTCATTGGGTAGGATGGCGGAAAAAACCAAAAAAATAGGTTTATTTGTTAATTTATAACCTTAACTTAACAAATAAGACAAGAAAGAGTAAATATTCGCCCGCGAAATCTTTATTGGATTCGAATACTTTACTATGATTCAATAAGGGTAAAAATAAGGATATTCTTAAAAAAAAAGATTACATTATCTACAAATATAGAAGTTTGATATATTCTAGATCTTCTTTCTTTACTATATATTTAAGAAATTCAAAAAAAAAAAAACAATTCTATTATATATTGATGTGGATCTATCCGTAATATTTTTGAATATTATGGAATTAAAGAGATTTGCACGCTTTCTCATTTCATTCGCGAGGAGCTGGATGAGAAGAAACTCTCATGTCCAGTTTTGTAGTAGAGATGGAACTAAGAAAGAACCATCGACTATAACCCCAAAAGAACTAGATTTCGTAAACAACATAGAGGAAGAATGAAGGGAAAATCCTGCCGAGGCAATCGTATTTGTTTTGGTAGATATGCTCTTCAAGTACTTGAACCCGCTTGGATCACAGCGAGACAGATAGAAGCAGGACGAAGAGCAATGACACGATATGCACGTCGTGGTGGAAAACTATGGGTACGTATATTTCCCGACAAACCGGTTACAATAAGACCCACAGAAACACGTATGGGCTCGGGAAAAGGATCCCCCGAATATTGGGTAGCCGTTGTTAAACCGGGCCAAATACTTTATGAAATGAGCGGAGTATCTGAAACTGTAGCTAGAGCAGCTATCTCCATAGCTGCCAGTAAAATGCCCATACGAAGTCAATTTCTTAAATTAGAGATATAGAACCCCAAAAAGGAGTATTGAAGATAAAAAACCCCAGGTTTTTCCTTCTGGAAAGACAATATTTCTTTCATCCCTTTACAGTGAATGAAATAACAAATTGAAATTCAAATAATATGATTCAACCCCAGACCCTTTTAAATGTAGCGGATAACAGTGGAGCTCGAAAATTGATGTGTATTCGAGTCATAGGCGCTGCTGGGAATCAGCGATATGCTCGTATTGGTGATGTTATTGTTGCTGTAATCAAAGACGCAGTGCCCCAAATGCCTCTAGAAAGATCCGAAGTAATTCGAGCTGTAATTGTACGTACATGTAAAGAATTCAAATGTGAAGACGGTATAATAATACGCTATGATGACAATGCAGCAGTTATCATTGATCAAAAAGGAAATCCAAAAGGAACTCGAGTTTTTGGCGCGATTGCCGAGGAATTGAGAGAATTGAATTTTACTAAAATAGTTTCACTAGCTCCTGAAGTATTATAAATACTAGTAGACGAGATATAGATCAAAGAAAAAATTAGTAGATTTTGTTTTACGTATATGCTTTAAAATCCAAAATTCAAAGAAAAGGAAAAACATGTTGATTATCTAAAAATTAGGAGGAACCTAGAATTAGAGTCTTATGGGCAAGGACACTATTGCTGATTTACTAACCTCTATAAGAAACGCAGACATGAGTAAAAAAGGGACTGTTCGAGTAATATCTACAAATATTACCGAAAACATTGTTAAAATACTTCTACGAGAGGGTTTTATTGAAAGTGTTCGGAAACATCAAGAAAGTCACAGATATTTCTTGGTTTCAACTTTGCGACATCAAAAGAAAAAAACTAGAAAGGGAATATATAGAACTAGAACCTTTTTAAAGCGTATCAGCCGACCTGGCTTACGAATTTATGCTAACTATCAAGGAATTCCTAAAGTTTTGGGCGGAATGGGAATTGCTATTCTTTCTACTTCTCAAGGTATAATGACAGATCGAGAAGCTCGACTAAATAGAATTGGGGGAGAAGTCTTATGTTATATATGGTAATGGCCCCGCCTATAGTACCCGAATTCTATCTCGAACTTCCTATTTTGAAAATAAAAATAGAAAAATAGGAGAAAAATATGACAGAAAAAAAAAATAGGAGAGAAAAAAAAAACCCGAGAGAAGCAAAAGTTACTTTCGAAGGTTTAGTTACGGAAGCCCTACCCAACGGAATGTTCCGAGTTCGCTTAGAGAATGACACCATCATCCTGGGCTATATTTCAGGAAAAATCCGGTCCAGTTCTATACGAATACTGATGGGGGATAGGGTCAAAATTGAAGTAAGTCGTTATGATTCAAGCAAGGGACGTATAATTTATAGACTTCCCCATAAGGATTCGAAGCGTACTGAAGACTCGAAGGATACTGAAGATTTGAAGGATACCAAAGATTCAAAGGATTAAGTTTTTATAGGATAATAAATTCCAAATTTCAAAATTTAAGTGAAGAGGCTGCTTATTTTTTTTTCCAAAAGAGTAAATTCATAGTTTAAGAAAGGAATACCTAAATATGAAAATAAGAGCTTCCGTTCGTAAAATTTGTACAAAATGTCGACTGATTCGTAGGCGTGGGCGAATTAGAGTCATTTGTTCCAATCCGAAGCATAAACAAAGACAGGGGTAATCTTTCGAAAAAGGAGCTTTCCTTTCTAAAAAGTAAAAAAAGTACCCACAGAAATGTCCAAATTCAAAAAAAAAAAATAAAAGTAAAGGATATAATAAAAGTAAAGGATATATTTAACCCTGAAACGGATATCTTTGTATTTTTTTTTTCTTTTTGTTATTTCTAACTCATATTTATGAGATAATAAAATATGACAAAAGCTATACCAAAAATAGGTTCACGTAAGAAAGTGCGTATCGGTTTGCGTAGGAATGCCCGTTTTAGTTTACGCAAGAGTGCACGTAGAATAACAAAAGGAGTTATTCATGTTCAAGCCAGTTTCAACAATACCATTATAACTGTTACAGACCCACAAGGTCGGGTGGTTTTCTGGTCCTCCGCAGGTACTTGTGGATTCAAAAGCTCAAGAAAAGCATCACCCTATGCCGGTCAAAGAACAGCAGTAGATGCTATTCGTACAGTGGGTTTGCAACGAGCAGAAGTTATGGTAAAAGGGGCTGGTAGCGGAAGAGATGCCGCATTACGAGCTATTGCTAAAAGTGGTGTACGGTTAAGTTGTATACGCGATGTAACACCTATGCCGCATAATGGGTGTCGACCTCCTAAAAAAAGACGTCTGTAAAAGAATGAAACTGCTTTCAAGAGAAATAAATGAGTCAATAATCAAATAAATACTAGTCTATTATGGTTCGAGAGGAGGTAACAGGATCCACCCAAACACTACAGTGGAAGTGTGTTGAATCCAGAGTAGATAGTAAACGTCTTTATTATGGTCGTTTCATTCTGTCCCCACTTAGAAAAGGTCAAGCGGATACTGTCGGTATTGCCTTGCGAAGAGCTTTACTTGGAGAAATCGAAGGAACGTGTATCACACGCGCAAAATTTTGGAACGTGCCGCACGAATATTCTACAATAGTAGGTATTGAAGAATCCGTACAAGAAATTTTACTAAATTTGAAAGAAATTGTATTGAGAAGTAATCTCTATGGAGTTAGAGACGCATCAATTTGCGTCAAAGGTCCTAGATACATAACCGCTCAAGATATAATCTTACCCCCTTCCGTAGAAATGGTTGATACGACACAACCTATAGCTAACTTGAGAGACCCTATTGATTTCTGTATTGAGTTACAGATAAAGAGAGATCGGGGATATCATACGGAACTCAGAAAGAACTCTCAAGATGGAAGTTATCCTATAGATGCTGTATCCATGCCTGTTCGAAATGTGAATTATAGTATTTTTTCTTGTGGGAATGGAAATGAAAAACACGAGATCCTTTTTCTAGAAATATGGACGAATGGAAGTTTAACCCCTAAAGAAGCCCTTTATGAAGCTTCTCGTAATTTGATTGATTTTTTTCTTCCTTTTCTACACGCGGAGGAAGAAGGCACTAGTTTCGAAGAAAATAAAACCAGGTTTACTCCACCCCTTTTAACCTTTCAAAAAGGATTCACTAATCTAAAGAAAAACAAAAAAGGAATTCCATTGAATTATATTTTTATTGATCAATTAGAATTGCCTTCTAGAACATATAATTGTCTCAAAAGGGCCAATATACACACACTATTGGACCTTTTGAGTAAGACTGAAGAAGATCTTATGAGAATTGACAGCTTTCGTATGGAAGATAGAAAACTTATATGGGCTACTCTAGAGAAGCATCTCCCAATTGATTTACCTAAGAACAAGTTCTCACTTTAAATCCTTTAAAATTGTTTTCCTCTTTTTCTTTTTCGAGTTAGAATAAAAAGAAAAAAAACAATTTTGTATTTTTGTCACAATCTATATTTTCGCGAAATGGATCATAATAAAATAGATTTTAGGTATCTAGGGAAGATTCACTTGGAGGTAACTATTTCCTAGATACCCATGCAGGGGACTTCACGGTTGAATGAATCAACCTAAAAAATCCCTAAAAAAGGCCTAAAGTTAAGGATTTATCAATGGGTAATGTTGCTCCAATACCTAACCAAAGAGCTACTGCAGTACCGATTAAAAAAACGGTCGTAGCTACTGGGCGACGAAATGGATTTTGGAATTTATTGACATTCTCTAGAAAGGGTACTGTTAATAAGCCTGTTGGAACAGAAACCATTAAGAGAACGCCCAATAACTTATTGGGTACTGTACGAAGTATTTGAAATACAGGAAAGAAGTACCACTCGGGTAATATTTCCAGAGGAGTTGCAAACGGATCCGCCGGTTCACCAATCATTGATGGCTCGAGAACTGCTAAACCTACATTACATGCAATAGTACCTAGAATTACTACTGGAAAAATGTATAAAAGATCATTGGGCCATGCGGGTTCCCCGTAATAATTATGTCCCATCCCTTTAGCTAATTTTGCTCTTAATACAGGATCATTTAAGTCAGGTTTCTTTGTTATTGGGATAGGTGAATTCTTTAGGATCCATCCCCCAAAGGAACCGGACATGAGAATTTTTCATCATCCGGCTCGAGCAAAAATGAAAGAAATAAGACCGTGGAGGATCCACAATAGAATAGGTTATATAATGACTCAATGATTCAAGATAAGAAAAGCTTTATGAGATTATCTTTTCCGAAGTTTCGCCTATAACTACTCATTGAAAAGAATCCTATTCTTATGCGTAAATGCTCAATATCCAAGTGGGCTTAGAAATTTGATCATGATCAATTGCTTTGTGGATTGTCTCTTGATTAGTTGGTGTTTATCCCCTCAATATCGCAAGTTTCTTACGACCAAACAAAGTATTTACTTGTTACTAATAAAAAATGAAAAACTTTAGCCTACTTTCTTCCTTAGATCCCTTCTTTTACTCCGATAATATTGCGGATCGAAATCGATGCAAAGAAAATGAATGCATTTCCATACTATAAAAAAAATAAGTGTAATAAATATAGAATTGGATCATATCACATGACTTATTCCATTTCTACTCTACGGGATCTTACGGAGCCTGTTCATGGATGACATGGTTGAGGTATGATCATAGAAAATATTCTCCTCGAGTGAACCAGCCTATCCTTGCTAGATAGGGGACTTACGTGTTGATTGGATGCGGAGACACCTTTGGTCGTGAATTCTAATGCGGCAGATCCAATTCAATTCTCTATCTGCATGGCCAAATCAATAATTCAAGTCACACACTCCCATAATCCGCCTTATTTTCTTTCGTAAAATTAACTTCAACTATTTGTATCAAAATACTTCAGAGTTGAAGAGAAGTATCCAAATGACATGTCTTATTTTACAATAACCCATGTTTGTAGCAATGAAATACCATAACCTACCCGATATGATATATGAGAATTTTAATTTTCTATGATATGCCTTCCCTATAAAGGACCAGAAATACCTTGCTTACGTATCATTGGAAAGTGCATTAACATAAATACGGCAGTAAGCAGAGGCAGTACAAAGGTATGTAAACTATAAAAACGAGTCAAAGTGGATTGCCCCACACTAGCACTTCCACGTAATAATTCCACTAAAGGGGATCCTATTACCGGAATCGCTTCAGGTACACCTGTCACAATTTTTACTGCCCAATAACCGATTTGATCCCAAGGTAAAGAATAGCCAGTTACACCAAATGATGCAGTCAATACAGCCAAAACCACACCTGTGACCCAAGTTAATTCACGGGGTTTTTTAAATCCACCTGTGAGATACACGCGAAATACGTGCAGGATCATCATTAGAACCATCATACTTGCTGACCATCGATGAACTGATCGAATTAACCAGCCAAAGTTGGCCTCCGTCATTATATATTGAACGGAGGAAAAAGCCTCTGTAACGGTTGGTCGGTAGTAAAAAGTCATAGCAAAACCAGTAGCAACTTGTACTAAAAAACAAGTAAGTGTAATTCCCCCTAAACAATAAAATATGTTGACATGAGGAGGAACATATTTACTAGTTATATCATCCGCAATTGCCTGAATCTCAAGACGTTCCTCAAACCAATCATATACTTTATTGAGATAGGTAACTAGCCTGACTCCCCCTCCGAGAACCGTATATGAAAATTTCATCTCGTACGGCTCAAGCAGAAACACACAAATTTTCAAAGGATATTAGAAAAAAAAAAGGTTCAAAACTTCATCAGCCACGGGATTGGATCAATTTGCCTTGAAGATATTAAATAAGAAAAATCCGGAATTTCTTCTTTGTGATGATAATGCCAAAAAATCTCAAGTTGGCTCATCTGTCTTTCCCTTATGTTGATCATTAGGAGCCTCTTGACTTTTCTCTTCCCTATTTTTTATTTATTTTATTTATTTACTAGTAAATAAATAAAAATTTATAGTAGTTTTCTAATAGAAATTATCTTGTTGTGATCCTATTAATTAGTTCAATTAAAACCTTAGATTCATACTAGAGCCACGATGATTGAGTCTCAAGCTAACCAAAAGGCAAGGGTTCTTCGAATAAGAACCGCTTGATAATCATTTATTGAATTGGTGTAATGACTCGACAAAAGCGAGAGAAAAAAAAGTTGTCTTTTGGGCAAAAAAAATCGGAAGGAAGAAAAATTCTTTTTTTTTAAGAACTACTTGAATTTTTTTTTTTTTTTTCAGTCCGGTTGCGAGGTCTAAATAGTGAGTATGAATCATAGTTCCATTTTTTTTTTCTTGATCCACTCTATGTATTTCGTGTTCCAGATACTAGAAAAAATAATATAATATCCGACGAATTAGAATCATCTTGATAGAGAGAACAGGCCTTTTCTATGCATTATCAATAGGATCAATTCTAACAAGTCACACACTCATATTCCAGAGATACCAAAACCAAAAAATCCACGGTCGAACTACCAGAATGTATAGAAATGTGGAGCTTAAAGCAGAAAGGACCTTTTTTGGATGGAAAAACTATGACTTCATAGTTTTAGTTAGTAGAAACCTAATTCATTAAAATTCCGTCCAGTAAAACAGAAGAATTATAAATTTCTAAAATGATAGATAGGAATATCGCGAATAAAGCCATTGCAACCCCCATAAAAGGAGTAGTCCCCCAACCCGGAGCTACTTTCCCATATTCCGAATTCAAGGGTTTCAATAAACTACCTGCGCCAGTTCGTTTTGGCCTAGGTCTAGAACTATCTTCAACGGTTTGTGTAGCCATAAATTCTATTTAATCATTGGTGTTGACTTTGTATACTATTCCGTTGTAGTTGTAAATACACGATCTTTTCATAGATCCATTGTAATCTTGAAATTCTAGAAAAATGGAAACAGCAACTTTAGTCGCCATCTCCATATCTGGTTTACTTGTAAGCTTTACTGGGTATGCCTTATATACCGCGTTTGGGCAACCCTCTCAACAATTAAGAGATCCATTCGAAGAACATGGGGACTAATTGAAGTAAGAAGTCTCCCATCTGGGAGACTTCTTACTTCAATTAAATTATTTCATTTTTTAGTCGGAACCTTAGGTGGTTCTCGGAAGAAGATAGCGAAAAAAATTATCCCTAAAGTAGAAACTAAAAGGAACGTATAAACCAATGCTTCCATAGATTCGATCGTGGTTTATTTACAATTATAACTTCCACACCTATTCACTTGTCATTTGGGATCATTTCCCATATAAAAAAGAAAAAAAGTCAAGGAAAGGACAGGAGATGTTTCCCATGTCAAATCAAAAAAGAGAGGTTAAAAATACCATAGCAATGCGGTATCAGACTGTCTGTCTCCTTGTAGTTGGATCCCCAACTTTTTGGAATGTTCCAAATTCCACTTGAGCATCCAAGTCTGGATCAATACCAGCAAAAACATCTCGGAATAAGGTTCGAGCCCCATGCCAAATGTGTCCGAAAAAGAAGAGCAAAGCAAAAGTAGCATGACCAAAAGTGAACCAACCCCTTGGACTGCTCCGAAAAACACCATCTGATTTCAAAGTAGCTCGATCTAATTCAAAAATTTCTCCTAATTGGGCACGCCTCGCATATTTTTTTACAGTAGCAGGATCAGAATAACTTACTCCATTAAGTTCGCCACCATAGAACTCCACCGTTACGCCTACTTGTTCAACGCTATATTTGGATTCTGCTCTTCTAAAAGGAACGTCTGCTCTCACAATTCCCTCTTCATCTACCAAAACTACCGGAAATGTTTCAAAAAAAGTAGGCATACGACGTACAAAAAGCTCGCGCCCTTCTTTATCTCTAAAGACGGGATGTCCTAACCATCCAACAGCTATTCCATCCCCATTGTCCATTGAGCCTGCTCTGAATAATCCCCCCTTTGCCGGATTATTACCAATATAATCATAAAAAGCTAATTTTTCGGGAATTTTAGACCAAGCTTCTGATAAACTAAGATTTTCGGCTAACCCATCGCTAACTCTTCGATATATTTCTTGCTGAAAGTATCCCTGATCCCACTGATAACGAGTAGGCCCAAATAATTCGATTGGGGTAGTTGCCGACCCATACCACATAGTTCCGGCAACTACGAAAGCTGCAAAAAAAACAGCAGCGATACTACTGGAAAGTACAGTTTCAATATTGCCCATACGCAATCCTTTGTATAGACGTTGAGGCGGGCGGACACTAAGATGGAATAGGCCCGCTAATATGCCCAATGTACCCGCGGCAATATGATGCGAAGCTATTCCTCCCGGAACGAAAGGATCAAAACCTTCTGCACCCCACGCAGGATTTACAGCTTGTACTTTTCCAGTTAGTCCATAAGGATCGGATACCCATATCCCAGGACCATACAAACCAGTTACATGAAATGCACCAAAGCCAAAACAAGCCACCCCTGCAAGAAATAAATGAATTCCAAAGATCTTGGGCAAATCCAAAGAGGGTTTTCCCGTCCGCTCATCACAGAATATTTCTAGGTCCCAATATACCCAATGCCAGATAGCTGCCAAGAAACACAAGCCAGAAAACACAATATGTGCACCTGCCACACCTTCATAACTCCAAATACCCGGATTTGTTATAGTTCCTCCTGAAATACTCCAACCACCCCATGAATTGGTTATTCCTAAACGAGTCATGAAGGGGATGACGAACATCCCCTGTCTCCACATTGGATCCAGAACAGGATCAGAGGGATCAAAAACCGCTAATTCGTATAAAGCCATCGAGCCAGCCCAACCAGAAACTAGAGCTGTATGCATTATATGCACCGAAAGCAATCGACCCGGATCATTCAATACCACAGTATGAACACGATACCAAGGCAAACCCATGGAAATACCCCTTTATTTAGCAAAGAAAAATAGACACGATGTCGTTTTATTTTATCGCATTGGAAAAGACTATCCATATCCTATGTACCTAACCCTTTTAGGGGATTCTGTGTCAGAAAGCGTGAATATTTATTTCATTCCATTAAAAATAAGAAGCCAATTCTGTTTGTAAGAAGAAAGAGAAGCAGATCTATTCTATACTCGATAAGTACCAATATGCAATGGGTAACTTGGGCTATTTCAAAAAACGAAGAATAGATCCCTAATCCCTCTTTGTTTATCATTCGAATCACGGATTCCTTTTTCTTTATTCAATCTGTCTTACCTTCCTTATATGTATAATTTTTCAATCTAGGTATCATTTCAATCTATGTATTAATAGAATCTATAGTATTCTTATAGAATAAGAAAAAAATGAAGATAATAAACTGCAGATTCTTTCTTTCTCTTCCATTCTTAAGTTTCCATATTAAAGTGTAGTTTTCTTACTTAAATTTAATAATATTAATCTAATATGCCCATTGGTGTTCCAAAAGTACCTTACCGGATTCCCGGAGATGAAGAAGCGACTTGGGTTGACTTATACAATGTTATGTATCGAGAAAGGACACTTTTTTTAGGTCAAGAGATTCGTTGCGAGATCACGAATCATATTACAGGTCTCATGGTATATCTCAGTATAGAAGATGGAATTAGCGATATTTTTTTGTTTATAAACTCCCCTGGGGGATGGCTAATCTCAGGAATGGCGATTTTTGATACGATGCAAACGGTGACACCAGATATATATACAATATGCCTCGGAATAGCCGCGTCCATGGCCTCCTTCATTCTGCTTGGAGGAGAACCTACTAAGCGTATAGCATTCCCTCACGCTAGAATTATGCTTCACCAACCTGCTAGTGCTTATTATCGGGCAAGGACACCAGAATTTTTACTAGAAGTGGAAGAGTTACACAAAGTTCGCGAAATGATCACAAGGGTTTATGCACTAAGAACAGGCAAGCCTTTTTGGGTTGTATCCGAAGACATGGAAAGGGATGTTTTTATGTCAGCAGACGAAGCCAAAGCTTATGGACTTGTCGATATTGTAGGGGATGAAATGATTGACGAGCACTGCGATACTGATCCAGTATGGTTTCCAGAAATGTTTAAGGATTGGTAGTGGCTAAATTTCTTGTAAATTTATTTCAAATGTAAATTCGGGTTTTATGCGATTTTTTAGAAAATAGAAATACTTCATGATGATTCATCATCAGGTTAAGATCGATCTAAACCAATCCATTTTTTTTCTATATACATACGACATGCCAACGGTTAAACAACTTATTAGAAATGCAAGACAGCCAATACGAAATGCTAGAAAAACGCCCGCGCTTAAGGGATGTCCTCAGCGTCGAGGAACATGTGCTAGGGTGTATGTGCGACTCGTTCAGATCATGAGTTCAAACAAATAAGACAAATTTGGAAGTATCCATGATCGGTACCAATGAATAGGCTAGAGAAGCTCTATCCTAGATTTCTACGGTATATGGAATTTATGGTTTTCTTTGGTGCAAATCCAATCATCTAGATTGGAAGAAGCAATCCCCCCATTGGTAACAAATGGTTATCCATTAAGCGGAGGAAATTGTAATAAAAAGAAAAGGCTTATGCTCCTTTATCTTAAAAGAACGGACTAAAGGGTCAGTTACTTAGCCAACTTTCATAATTAAATACCGTCACTGTATGAATAACTCTTATTTATTGTGAAAAGAGCTATTTACTCTATAATGGATAGGTAGAGCCAAAGAATGTGAATTATACAAGTTCACAATATCTTTTGATAAAAGAAAGGGCTCCGGTGTATAGAGAGGGCCTCGCCGTTTAAAAGGGAACCATAGAAACGATGGAACCCACTGTTTTTTTAGTATCGTTAGAATTTGTTATTTCTATGCGAAATAACTGAAGGGGATAGAATAAAAAATCGTGGTTGGGAAGGTTATAGTAGCAAAAGCCATTGGAATTAATATTTTATATATCGGAATAATCCGTTTTGTTATTAATGGGAAAAGAGCGGTTAAAAGAAGAGAAATCATTAGTTATTCATTAAAGTTAATTTGATTCAATGACCAGAGTTCCGCGAGGATATATAGCTCGGAGACGACGAACAAAAATGCGTTCATTTGCCTCAAACTTTAGAGGGGCTCATTTAAGACTTAATCGAATGATTACTCAACAAGTAAGAAGAGCTTTTGTTTCGTCTCATCGAGATAGAGGCAGGCAAAAGAGGGATTTTCGTCGTTTGTGGATCACTCGGATAAACGCAGCAACACGCATATATAAAGTATTCGATAGTTATAGTAAATTAATACACAATCTGTACAAAAAGGAATTGATTCTTAATCGTAAAATGCTTGCACAAGTAGCTGTATTAAATCCAAATAATCTTTACACGATTTCCAATAAAATAAAGACCATCAATTAAAAGGATAAAAAAGTAATATACAGGAATAATTAAAACCAAATTCCCGGAGAGGGAACTCCGGGAAGATACAATAAATTAAGATTAAGTGGTAGGAATCAACGAGCATGTTGCAATAAATAAAAAAACTATTTCTTTTTTCCCATTTTTCTTTCTTTTCTTAGAACAAACACAAGAATCTAAACTGGATTACTTTATTTATATATGAGTCTGACCCTTTTGAATAAAACATCAACAATCGGAACTTAAGCTCCGATTGTTGTTTCTTAAATTCTGGTTGGAGTTTCTTAAATTTCGATTGGAATTGAACTTTTGTGTTAATTGAGGAATATTTCTATTTTTTCTGTGTCTAGGACCAGTAATTATTGAAATTGACTGGGCTTGAAATTGCTTCTCATTCTCATAGTTACGAAATGGTAAGAAAGATAAAATACGAGCCTGTTTTATAGCAAGAGTAATTAATCTTTGTTGTTTCAAGGTTAATCTATTTATTCGTCTGGATAATATTTTTCCTTGTTCACTAATAAATCGATTAATTAAACTCATGTTTCTATAATCAATTCGATCCCCCGGACCAATTCGGGAACGCTTACGAAAAGTTTGTTTGGATTTACGAAAAGGTTGTTTGAATTTACGAAAAGGTTGTTTGGATTTATGAAAAGTTTGTTTGGATTTACGAAAAGGTTGCTTAGATTTACGAAAAGGTTGTTTAGATATATACATGATTTATTCCTTATTTAAAAATTTGAAAAAAAAAAATGGATTTCTTTATTTTATTAATTTTAGATCCAAAAGAAGTAGTCTTTTTTTGGTCCATATATTATTTATATACTATATATAAAAAAACCTCTATACATATGAAATAATATCTACCTAAAATCAGATGATTTGTATTTTGTATTCTATCTATGTTCTATATATTAAATAAGAAAATAAGAAGTTCTTACTCTTTCTGTTCTTTAGATTTAGAAAAATCAAAAATAGGATGCTCCTATTTCTTTATTTCATTATGAGTCGTATGCTTGCGGCAATAACGACAAAATTTTCTTAATTCTAAGTGTCGGGGTGTATTGTGGCGATTCTTTTGAGTACTATATCTGGAAATCCCCATCGATTCCTTATTGGTACCCTTTCGAACACAACTGATACATTCCAAAATCACTCTGATTCTAACATCTTTGCCCTTGCCCATGAACCTCCTTTCCTTTTTGGATCGACTTAACTTAATTCTTATACATGTTCTTTTATTCTTCTATATTGGAATTGGATCCGAAAAAGAAGAATAAAATCCAATAGAATACAAAATTTTTGAAATTTGTAAATTAAGTAATAAAAAATGAAGAAATAATTAAAGAATACAATCTTTGTCGAATTAGCAAGGATTTTGCTTCGAAATCCTTAGCAAGCCTGGCTCTAGCCTCTTTCTATGCTCGGATTTGGGAGGCCTGACTTAGCTCGGATACGGCTTTTATTTTAATTAAATTGATGTTTTCTTCCAAAATGAGATTTACCAAATTTTTCATGACTCTTAGATTCAACCCAATCCATTTTTTCTTTCTTTTTGCTTCGTATACTAAAAAAGGATTGAAGAAAAATTTTCGGCATGTCACGAATAATTCTATATCTCGCACAGGAATAACTAGAATTAAAAAAAAGGGAATGACAAAGCATCTGGGAATAAACGATTAATTTCTATCAATAAACCTGCTAAAGCCCCAAACCATAGAGTACTTAGCACAGGTGCTACAGAGAGGTATGTTTTTATATCCCGCATTGAAAATCCTCCTTCCTTATTGGAATACATATATGATCAGATACTCTTAGATCGTTTGTATTTCTTTAGGCGAGATTCCTAACTAAAAAACAGAATAAATATTCTATATATATAGAATGAACCATATAGACGAGATTTGCCTATCCCTAAAAAAGAAAAAGATGACCCCTTCTTCCTATACATTACTAAGGAATAGTAATCTTTCTTTTTTAGTTGAAATTCAACTGGATTTTAGATATATACCCTTCCTTGATTATAATTATATGAGACCAAAAACAAGAAATGACAAGAAAGTTCTATATAGATAAAGAAATAGAAGAAAATTACGATGTGGAAAACAAGAAAGGAATTGTGTACAATGGCATTGTACAACAATTTGGAAAAGGGATGTAGCGCAGCTTGGTAGCGCGTTTGTTTTGGGTACAAAATGTCACAGGTTCAAATCCTGTCATCCCTACCTATTACTTCTCTCTTCTTTATGGGCAGTAGCGGGGAGAGGGGGATATAACTTGAATTTGTGGATACTATACGTACGTGAGACACGTTAGGAGTAGAAAAGTATTTTCTTTTTGAAAGCGCTCTTAGTTCAGTTTGGTAGAACGCGGGTCTCCAAAACCCGATGTCGTAGGTTCAAATCCTACAGAGCGTGATTCCATCTATCTTATGTCGAAACAGATTAAAATAACTTAAAAAAACAAAGTCGAATTACAACCCCAATTTGACCCCCTCTCTGGTCTGGAGGAGGTCAATCAAAAAAAAATATATTACTCAATCAAAGATCCAACTGATCCCCACGCCTGTATTGCAAATACGCAGTCACGAATAATCCCGCTAAAGTAATAGGAATTAGGCCTAAGACGATTCCAAATAGAAAAACTTCAATCATTTCGATTTGTTCGAGGGAATAAAAAAAGAGGTACGATCTATCTCTAAATAATAGTCTAAATTATCCACGAATCTCAATGACCAAGAAAATAATTGGTAATTAGTGTGGAAAAGAGTCCTATAATACCGGGAACCCAAAGGAAAGATTTGTATTTTCTGACTTATTCATTCAAATCATTTCAAATAAGACGTATCTTGTTCAAGCCAATAAATAGAGCTGGGGTTATAGTTAAAGCAGCCAGTAGAAAACCGAAATAACTAGTTATAGTAAGCATGAAGGGGTTAAATTCCATTTTTTTTCCTACACTACATATGTTGGTAAAGCACTTACCTAAGTTATGGAAAATTCATAATTCATCGGTTATTTTAGATAATACTAAAAAACAAGATAGAGCGAAATACAGAAGTGTAAAAGAAAATCGATTCATCAGATGGCACATAAGTTCCTAATTCCGAATCAAGAGATTTATTGTGGAATCTGTGAGTGTGGAATCTGTGAGTTAAGTAAAGTAATAATATTGTGAGTGAAGTAAAGTAAAAATATTAAGAACTAGATCATCTAAACCCATTGAAAAATGAAAATGGAATTTGAAAAAAGTTCTTTCTATTTCAGATTATTTCTTTTTCAATATATTGCGTCAATATGAGAATATCCTTCCTAAATTCTTTATCCAAACCTATTGATC